GTTATTTACTAGAACAATTATGATCGGGAAGTCGATCTGGGGCAAGTGTTCGGATCTATTATGACATAGCCCTGAGGCGCTCAACGGACCTTTGGAAGCTTGGAAACCTGCGACTTGACACAAAAAAGATTTTTTGGTGCAATGCTAGGGTATTCATATCTCAATGGATAACTGCCTAGATAGAACTACTTCCTCGATTTCTCTTACACAGAACATATGACGAGTCCTCTTTTCCAAATCATCGGAGCACTCATTTCATTAGTCATTCATAAAAGATATCCTGGTATCCATATTGAAATTGAATCATTCAAAGGACTGTTTTTGAGTTTGAATAGCGGATAGGGATAGATTCTGTCGGGTAGCGTTTATCGCTACGAGGTATCAGACGAAATAGAACGATCTTAGAATTAGAAGGGATATAATAAAATTCCGTGATTAGCTCTTCCCAGAGGAATGATCTATTGGATTTTACGGATGGATCCAAGAAACAAAAAAAAGAGAGTGTTCTTATTCAAATTCAAAGCGTCTCGTGATCTTCAACCAATTATACGCTTCAATATAATTCCCTGGAGTAAGCGCTATAGCTTGTTTCCAATACTCAGCAGCTTGATTGGACCAAGCCTCCGCAATTTCAGAATCTCCCTGGCGAATGGCCTGTTCTCCTCGGTCAGAATAGGTGGGTTAATTCCTTCCCTTAGAACCGTACTTGAGAGTTTCCTAACTCATACGGCTCAGCCTCAGCAGTCAATTATTTGGGTATCCCATCTTAATCTTCCCTAGACTAATTAAATAAGATTTCTCGTAAATCAATCCCATTTTTGTTTTGTTTCTCGGGTTAAGGTTAATTACATACATTTCCATGAGCTTCAAACGTGAATTTGGATTTCATTTCGAATTCAGTTTTCTCTTTTTTCCCACCTTCAGAAAAATGAAGCATAGACATCTCTGTTATCATTAGCATTTTCTGAAAGGTAACTATCTCGGTTTCATATCGAAATTTATTTTATATAGAATCTTTGAAAAAGACTTTTTTTCCTCCCTAAGAAAGAAAGGACTTACTCTCTTTGGGATCTGATACTACACCGCTGCTGAATACCTTAGTGGATCGACTCTATTACATAAGTGGATTCCTAACTTTTATCTCATATCATGACATAAGTAAAGCAGTTCTTATTGTATCGGCCCAAACCCTCACTAATTGATCTTTACGGCGCTTCCCCCATCAATTAGAACTTTTATCCATAGAATCGAGTCTTTAATAGGCATATTTATTTCTTCCTATTTTGGCTTCTATGAAGTCTCTTTCTTTGCTACAGCTAATAAAAATCGTTGCTTTGTACGATAAATATGTAGAAAGCCTATATTTCGTTCTAGTATTTACTGGCGGATTGGATCTTTCTTTCCCTCTTTCTATAGTGGAGATAGTCGCACGTAATGACAGATCACGGCCATATTATTAAAAGCTTGTGGTAAGAAGGGGTTTCGTTCGAGTGCCCGGAAATAATATTCCAAAGCTTTCGTATGTTCTCCGTTGCTTGTGTGGATAAGGCCTATGTTATAGAGTATATAACTTCGATCATAGGGATCAATTTCGAGTCGCGTAGCTTCATAATAATTATGTAAAGCTTCCGCATAATTTCCTTCGGATTGAGCTGACATCCGTTACGGTTGTTCATTCTATTCAAATAATCCCCGTTCCAGAACCGTACATGAGATTTCAATCTCATACGGCTCCTCCCTTCTGTACATAATGAATGATAAGAATCCATGAAATCAAAAAAAAGATATTGCAAGATTCTCATTATGAACTGGCAGGGGCTAGTATTTTTAGAAGAAATCTCTAGCCAGCCTTCCTGCAAGAGGCCTTTTCTGAACATCCAGCGTATTGGTGGTAGATAGAAAAAAAAGGTAACTCCAACAATTTCTTTGTCCTCAACGCCTCCTATTTCTAGGAATGAGTCACTTCAACGGACTTCGATGGTTCTACGGGTATCCAAAATACGAACGAGATGGATGTTTGTTGTCCCAACCACTCTTGTTTGTTAGTCCCGATCCCGATAAGGAAAAGGGGGCAAGTTATAACTCAAGTTTTCCTGTTGTTGATTCCTAGGTGTAGTGCTTCTTCCTCTATGCCGCCTATTGGTACTAATGGAGTAGGATTGACTTGTAAGAACCTATAGGTAGAACCTTTCGCTCAATACTCAAATTGAAAATGGAAGCATCTGAGGCTGCATCACTCGGGGATACACGATAGAAGGAATTGTTCTATTTTCAAACTTCACCTTCACGAAGCGTAGGTTTCTTTCAGGTTTCTTTTAAGATAATATATAAAAATATGTTTTCGTTCTATCCCGAATCATGTGCCTTTCTCGCGCGTAAGACTTAAGAATGGTAAATAAATAAACAGAATCAAATCGCACCATCTCTGTAATAGGTAAATGCCTCTTTTTCTCCTGAAGTTGTTGGAATTATTCGTAATAAGATATTGGCTACAATTGAGGAGGTCTTATCAATAAAATTTCCATTTATCCGTGATCTAGGCATAGTTCACAATCCACTCCCTAATTCTTCTCATTACCTCTCGTGGGAAAAGAATCCCACAAACAAAGGAATTGGATAGTACGAAATCACACAAAAAAGACTCGGGGGATCAAAAAATGCATGTTTTTTTTATCCCCCGAGCCACGAATCTTTCTTTGACTTTGAGAAAAAAGTTGCTATTTCGAAGTGTTTGCATTGATGCGTCAGATCTATATCGCAGAGCTCTCTTTTTCTCTTGGTTAGGGTTATTCTTCCTTCCACTTCCACGGAACCTCAGGCGCATGATCAACGTATGACTCCAGGTATGACTCCAGAGCTTTTTTTCAGTTTTAAGTCTGCCTGGGTTTCCTCTAACCTTCTTATTTTCAAATTGTTCTCCGATAATTCATAATTTTGCATTACTAGCTCAATTTGGAGGGTTCTCTGGGTTTTCCAGAGGTGGCGGTTTTCCTCATGCAGAATGACAGAATTGTCATTGTCCAGGAACCCAACCTGGCTCTCCAACTATAACCGACCACTTTCGAGGGTTTTCTGTTTTTCCCGGAGGTGGAGGTTTTCCTCATGCAGGCGGAGATTTTTCTCCTGCAGAGTGGCAGAATTGTCCTGGAACCCGGAAACCAAACCTGTTTCTCCGCATCTTTGATCGTTATAGAGAGCTCTCGGTATGAATCACGAGAGCTTACGAGTTCTCTTTGAGTATATAGCCATAACGTGGCTAAGCCGCCCAACTGGCTTTTGGTTCGTGCCAGCTCGGAGGCAAGGGCGCAATTAATTTTGTTTCCATAGAATCTGGGACTGGTCTCGCTGATCGAGAGGACCCTCATCGATGTCGCGGTTGTGTGGGTTCAACCGTAAAGAGGAAGGTGTTAGCCCAAAAAGTAAGTTCTTTTCCCTTTTTCAGGTCTAGGTCTGCCTTGAGAATCCACGTTTTCGGTACGGTGATTCATTGGATGAACTATTCCAAAGGTTTTGTGTACTTTCCCTGAATACTCTTCCCGGAAGTCCCTGAATTCCGAAGGCATAGTCCTAGTAGTGAATGGTATGGGGGCCTTAGGTTGCGGGGCAACCCAAGAGCAGAACGTGAAAAAAAAGAGAATGAAATTACGAGAGAGTACCACGAACTCGGTCAACTGTGGGATAATATTGATCAGTCTCAAGAATTTGAGTACTTGTCGGACCCGGACCATCCTAGAAATCCGGGTTCAAAGTGCCTGAATCAGTTTGATCCGTTGGATCAGTACTCCCAAAACGACCAAAGGAACATTCATAGTTTTTCTAGTTGAGTTTAGAAAATACAGGAATGGTGAATGATACATCATATGTATATGTATTTTCGCATTCGCGATTCACCGGGTTTCTAGGCCATAATCAGAACATCATATTTTGTAGGAGAGATGGCCGAGCGGTCCAAGGCGTAGCATTGGAACTGCTATGTAGGCTTTCGTTTACCGAGGGTTCGAATCCCTCTCTTTCCGCCCCTTCACGGACTTTACGAACCTTATTGACCACAATGTATCAAATCAAATAACAACGAATACTTCCAGCAAGTGGATCTTTCTTTGATATAGATTCTAGATTACTCATTTTTGTAGTTTTGTAGTACGGAAAAATACTGGAAAGAGCGGTCAAGGAATGCAACTACCCTTGCCGATCTGTTTATGATACATAACTGGAAAACCCCCCTATCTTAGGTCGATTTATTTTGCCGAAAAGGGGGCCAAAATTTCCTAAGTTTTGTTCTTTTAGTTTTAGTTAGGTTCAAGTTTGACGGGAATAATGTTCTACAACTCGCAACTCTTCGATTTTCAAACCAACTCGACGACGAGCTATTATTTGCTTGACTACTCCTTTATATTGGGATGAGTGAAGAGTCAAATGTTCTGGCAATTTCTTCTGGGAGGATGAAGCAAGAGAATTTTGAATGAGAGCTCTGGTTTTTTGTTTATCCTTCGTTGTAATAATATCTTGGGGTTTGCAGCGATAACTTGGGATATCTACTAGACAACCATTAACTAAAATATGTCTATGATTCACTAATTGCCGGGCCCCAGGAATGGTCGAAGCCATACCCAATCGAAAAATTATGTTATCCAAACGCATTTCAAGTAATTGTAGTAAAACCTGACCTGTTGATCCTTTCGTTTTTCCAGCGATACGAATGTATTTAAGCAATTGTCGCTCTCCCAGACCATAATGAAAACGCAATTTTTGTTTTTCCTCTAGACGATTCCGATATTCAGGTTTTTTCCAAGATTCAAATTTTTTGTTGTTCTTTCTCTTTTGACGATCGGAGGGGAATTTAGCCACTTTCCTAGTTAGTCCCGGTAAAGCCCCCAGACGCTTTATTTTTTTCAGACGAGGCCCTCGGTAACGAGACATAAAGACTCCTTTTTTTTATTGAAAATTCAATTGAAAGAATAAACCTAAATTAAGACTGAACTAAATGATAAACGAAGCAAAATCTACTGAAGTACTGTACTACAAAGAAGAATGAGATGAATTGTATCAATATTCAGACTCTTTGGTATTTGGTATATATAGCAAGTCTACTTTTCTTGATTTGTTCCTAACTGCTCGAAGCTTTTGTTTTTTATTCATAGTTGGAAGTTCTTACGACATACTAAATCAGTTACTTTTTGAAAGACGGTAAAGAAGTCTTTTCAATAGTTCATTCCTTCGTGTCAAGGAGACATTCATGTTTTTAAAGTAGCAAATCGAACAAATAAAAAAGCCGGCTATCGGAATCGAACCGATGACCATCGCATTACAAATGCGATGCTCTAACCTCTGAGCTAAGCGGGCTCACATAACAGAAATTTTGCATAGGAATTCCGCAAACTGCCAGGATCTTAGCTAGTCAGAAATCCTCTAGCATCTAGCATATAGAAAGAAGAAATAATCGAAATCGAATTCAGAATGAATCTTCTCTAACAAGAAATCTCAAATAGAATTTTATATCCTTTCTCAATTGAAATCAAAATCAATCGAATTTCTCTTTTTATTTTCTATTTATATGCCTATTTAATTTATATGCCTATTTATACGAATAGGCTTATAAAGAATCAAGATAATTAAGGATACAATATAGAACAGAAAAAAATGAGACATTCTTCTGGTTTCATTCAGAGCGATAAGACAATAAAGAATCGACCGTTCAAGTATGAAAAACCGCGCATTAAAAATGAGAAGAAGAGAGGTATCTATTCTGTGGTATAGATCCATCCATGTTGAATTGCGGATTCATCAATGCTAGAATCATTTCTGATTGGACTAAATACCCGTTCTCCGATAGATAAAGATAGATAAAAACATAAGAAATCAAATAGGAGTAAACGGATAAACTTTTTAGATATAGAAAGAATCCTATCTAATGAATTCAAAGGTTACGGTATAAGCAAAAATGAAAGAAGAATGAGAAAGAAAAGAAAGAGGGGGAAGGAGATCCTAGTTTCAAAACAAAAAAGGGGGATATGGCGAAATTGGTAGACGCTACGGACTTGATTGGATTGAGCCTTAGTATGGAAACCTACTAAGTGATAACTTTCAAATTCAGAGAAACCCTGGAATCAAAAATGGGCAATCCTGAGCCAAATCCTGTTTTCAGAAAAAAGGGGGGTTCTGAAAACAAGAATCCAAAAAGGATAGGTGCAGAGACTCAACGGAAGCTATTCTAACGAATGGGGTAGACTGCGTTGCTAGAGGAATCTTTCCAAGGAAGGGATGAAGGATGAACCTAGCTACAGACGTATACTGAAATATCAAACGATTCATATTAATTCCTCCCCGAATCCTTCTTTTTTTATTTTATATGAAAAATGTAAGCATTATTGTGAATCGATCCCCACAAATTCAGTGATCAAATCATTCACTCCATAGTCTGATAGATCTTTTAACGAACTGATTAATCAGACGAGAATAAAGATAGAGTCCCATTCTACATGTCAATAGCAATACCGACAACAATGAAATTTATAGTAAGAGGAAAATCCGTCGACTTTAGAAATCGTGAGGGTTCAAGTCCCTCTATCCCCAATCACACTAAAAAAAAAAGGCCCATCCCCCTAACTCTATCCTCTTTTTCATCCGCGGTTCCATTCCACAATATGTTTCTGATTCACTCTACACTTTGTCACCTGGATCGGAGCAGAAATGCTCCTCTGTTATCACAAGTCCTTGAGATGTACGATATACATACAAAAGAACATCTCTAAGTAAGGAACCCCTGTTTGAATCATTCACAGTACATATCATGATTCTTAATTCAATGAAACTTACAAAGTATTCTTGTTGACGATCTCAGCAATTCCCTGGATAAGACTTTGTAATTTGTAATGCTTTTTGATTCTCTTTCATTTGAATTGACAGAGACCTAATCCATCGAGTAGGATGGGTATGATATGTCGGGAAGGGTTGGGATAGCTCAGCTGGTAGAGCAGAGGACTGAAAATCCTCGTGTCACCAGTTCAAATCTGGTTCCTGGCATCTAGTTACTAATAGATACTCATAAAAATTCGATATGGATTATCAGACATATTGGTTACTAGTCTAGACCACGACTCATACTTCTCCATCTAGGTATCTAGAGATATACCTCCCTTTCTTGTTGTAGTATAGGGAAAGAAAAGAATTCGATGCTGTTTCGTCTTCTTTTTTCTTTGTTTCTATGGTGCCTCTTCTCATTCAAACAAAAAATATGAATCCTTCATACATATCCAAAAATTCAAGTTAGTTGTTTGAAAACCCAACACTCCGATCTTAAGGAGTGGATAGGTGGGATATAGGCAAGATTCATTTCCTTTCTTTCGTTTTTTCTTCCCATTCCCTTTCGCCACTCGCTACTACGTGATTTTTGAGAGCCCATATAAGTGCTGTACGCGGTACAAAGTTCGTGGTGCAGAACTCTTTTTTTATTCATTTTAGTAACCCGGCTCCCCCGAAAGATCTTCCAAATTGGAAAAT